TTAGAGACTCTCCTGAGTCTCTATAGAAAGTATCTTCAGCCCTTTCCACAACCACTAATTCGATTTTCCGTGGGGCTATCCAATCGAATTCAGGACCCGGTAATTAAACACTACATTAGTAGTGGAAGGGAATCAATAAATCTTTATATGAGAGCCCTTCCACCATTCATCTGTCCTTGAATCCTAGAGGCAAGGATTTAGAGCACTTTAGCTTTCGAGAGCCAAACTTCCAGATGTTTCGAACCAAGCAAGCAAGTCTCAAGAGTCCTTTTACTTTGTTTGCTTCTGCTGGGGAAAAATTCAGCGAGTTATGTCAGCAAAACGAAATAAGAGATTTCGAGTTTTTTCTTGATCAGGCGACACCCGGATTTGAACTGGGGAAAAAGGATTTGCAGTCCCCCGCCTTACCGCTCGGCCATGCCGCCAAAATGTATGATACCCTACAAAATAGATGAAAAAAGTCTCCCTTTGTTTGCGTCGAGTGGGGGATTCCGAAACTTCTTTTTTTATTGGACTTGCATCTTGAATCCCGTTTTCTTAAATTTAACCCCTGCCCGAAAAGAAAAAAATCCTTCGTTTTTTGGATTGGATCCATCCCTTCGGTTGTATGTATAGTATCTCAAAAACGAAATATCTAAAAATTTTCCCTCTCTTTTTTATATTGATATTGAAAAATTGAAAAACCAAATGTGGTTTTTCAGTCCCAAAAGCCAAAATTTAGGACAAATTGGAACCATTAACTATTAAATGGGACTGTAAATTCATGAACGATTCTTGGATTTGAATCCAAAATTGTCTTTTCTTAATCCTAATTCTAATTATATAAGAAAATCCAAATTGATACATAACTAATCAGTATTGATTCTTTTCCATAAAAAAAAATCCTTTCCAATTTCCATTATAACAGCAAATAGAAGTATATGTAAACCCCAGAACATAAATTGTTATACAAATATCTAATTGGATATCATATCTATATATGATGACTATAGAGAATTATTAGTAAATTGTAGTGCTTCAATTTTTCATTCAATAGATGGAATAGAAAATGGAAATTTTGATATAGCATAGCACGCGCTGTCCCGAATAGAACTTAAATAAAGGAGGAAACATAGATAGCTATCTACACATGGTTAATAAATACAAACTTTATTACTATGTTACGCCCTTCAATCGTATTCTACTAAAAAAAGAAAAAAAGGTAAAATAAAAGTATCTCTCTTTTATGCGAATCATTTGTTGAACAATAGAATCCGTGAAAAAGTTAAGTGCTAAAAAAATATCAACTCTATATTTTTGATGATTATAATGTCTTTATATCATCGAACAGATGAAATCCGAATCCATTTCTTTTTCTGGTACCCAATCGGATTAGAGTATGTAATATCATAATAATGGTAGAAATGGAATCACTTTTTTTTTGATATTCTATCCAAAACTCCATAAGCCTAAGTGGCATTTATTAATTCCTTTCGATTTTCTATCTGTTCCAAATTCCAATTTGAATATAAAATTGTCTTTATTCCTCCGTTCATATGCATTTCATACATTCCATATACGGGGTGAGTCAAATTTCATGCGATTCAGTAAACAAAATAGAAATTCCATCATTGCTAAATCAATCCATATGATTTGATGAAGAATGGTTCAATAATGGAATTTTTTGAGAAAAGGGAAATTCAAAATGCTCGGGGATGGAAATGAGGGAATGTCTACAATACCTGGGTTTAATCAGATACAATTTGAAGGATTTTGTAGATTCATTGATCAGGGCTTAACAGAAGAACTTTATAAGTTTCCAAAAATTGAAGATACAGATCAAGAAATTGAATTTCAATTATTTGTGGAAACATATCAATTGGTAGAACCTTTGATAAAAGAAAGAGATGCTGTATATGAATCACTCACATATTCTTCTGAATTATATGTATCCGCGGGATTAATTTGGAAAACCAGTAGGGATATGCAAGAACAAACTCTTTTTATTGGAAACATTCCTTTAATGAATTCCCTGGGAACTTCTATAGTAAATGGAATATACAGAATTGTGATCAATCAAATATTGCAAAGTCCCGGTATCTATTACCGGTCAGAATTGGACCATAACGGAATTTCGGTCTATACCGGGACCATAATATCAGATTGGGGAGGAAGATTAGAATTAGAGATTGATCGAAAAGCAAGGATATGGGCTCGTGTGAGTAGGAAACAGAAAATATCTATTCTAGTTCTATCATCAGCTATGGGTTCGAATCTAAGAGAAATTCTAGAGAATGTTTGCTATCCTGAGATTTTCTTGTCCTTCCTGAATGAGAAAGAGAAAAAAAAAATTGGGTCAAAAGAAAATGCCATTTTGGAGTTTTATCAACAATTTGCTTGTGTAGGCGGAGATCCGGTATTTTCTGAATCCTTATGTAAGGAATTACAAAAAAAATTCTTTCAACAAAGATGTGAATTAGGAAGGATTGGTCGACGAAATATGAATCGGAGACTAAATCTT